TGAACCTATGAGAGACGCTTATAATTAGTTTCTTTCTCTTCTATCTCTCATCTATCTATCTATTTTTTATCTATCTATTTTTTCTTTAGTTATTCACTAGAGCAATTATGATCTGGAAGTCGATCCGGGGCAAGTGTTCGGATCTATTATGACATATCCATGAGGCGCTCAACGGACCTTTTTAATCTTATAAAACCTTTTTCGGACTTTACTTACATTGGTGCAAAAACAATTTTTTTGTGCAACCAGTGTATTGTATTCATATCTTAATTAGAAGTTCCGAGATGGAGTTTTTTTTGTCTTACATAGATAGAACAAACAATATTACTCTATCCCAAATCACGTGAGCATTCATTACTAAGGGATACTCCAGTATCGATATTTAGTCATTTGAGGGGTTTTTATTAGTTTTAGTTTTAATAGAAGCAGAAAATAAAATATATATATTATTTTGCTATATCCGTGTATTACTTATCCTTACGAAATATCAGACGAAATAGAACGATTTTAATTTTAGAAAGGATATAATGAAATTCTTTGATTGGTTTTTCCCAGAGAGAGAAATGATCCGTTTTATTTGACCGATAGGTCCAACAAAAACAAACAATTACACAATTAACAATTACAATTAAATTAATATTTTTTACTATTTAAATATTAAATATTCAAATTGAATAGAAAATCTAATTTAATAATTTAAATGGTAAGGTAATTTATTTAATTAAATGGATTTAATAGAATAAGAATAGAATTTAATAGTAATAGAATTTTCTAATTTCTAATTAGAATTTCTAATCCTAAAATAATAAATAAACAGAGAGCTCTTGTTCTTATTCGAAACGCCTCGTGATCTTTAACCAATTCTGCGCTTCAATATAATTACCAGGAGTAAGCGCTATAGCCTGTTTCCAATACTCAGCGGCTTGATCGAACCAAGCCTCCGCTATTTCAGAATCCCCCTGTCGAATGGCCTGTTCTCCCCGGTCGGAATAGGCGGTTCAATTCCTTCCCTTAGAACCGTACTTGAGAGTTTCCTACCTCATACGGCTCGGCAGTCAATTCTTTTGGTGTCCCATTTTTTTTACCCTACCATATATCCAATTGAATGAGATTTCTCATAGATCTATCGATTTGTCTCGGGTTAACCAAAAGAGGTTAATTACATGAGTTTCAAACTTTAATTTGGATTAAATTAATAATAAGTTTTATCTTTTCTCCCACCTTCAGAAAAATAAAGCATAGGCATTTCGGGACTATCGTCCGTTAGATTTTTCTGAAAGGTAACTATCTCGGTTTCATATCATATAGAAATTTATATAGAATCCTTGAAAAAGACTTCTTCCTCATAAAAAAAGACTTACTGTCTTTGGGATCTGATGCTACACCGCTGCTCAATAACTTAGGGGATCGGCTCTATTACATAAGTTGATTCCTAATTTTTATCTCATATCATGACATAAATAAGCAGTTCTTATTTATTGTATCGGCCCAAAACCTCGCTAATTGATCTTTACGGCGCTTCCTCTATCAATTAGATCCTTTATCCATAGAATAAAGTATCTAGGCATATATATTTCTTCATATTTCGACTTCTATGAAGTTTCTTTTTTTGTTACAGCTGATAAAAATCGTTTTTTGGACGATGCAATATGTAGAAAGCCTATTTTTTTTTCTAGTATTTTATTTACTAGCGTATTTATTTACTAGCGTATTTATTTACTAGCGTATTTGCTCTTTCTTTCCTTTTTTTATTTCTATAGTGGAGATAGTCGCACGTAATGACAGATCACAGCCATATTATTAAAAGCTTGTGGTAAGAACGGGTTTCGTTCTAGTGCTCGAAAATAATATTCTAAAGCTTTTGTATGTTCTCCGTTACTTGTGTGGATAAGGCCTATGTTATAGAGTATATAGCTTCGATCATAGGGATCAATTTCTAGTCGCATAGCTTCATAATAATTCTGTAAGGCTTCCGCATAATTTCCTTCGGATTGAGCCGACATCCGTTACGGTCGTCATTCGATTCAAAGAATTCTCCGTTCCAAAACCGTACGTGAGATTTTCACCTCATACGGCTCCTCCTTTATGTGCATAATGAGAATAATCCATGGAATTAAAAAAAAGGTCGAAATATTGTCATTATGAACTGAGCGGGGCTAATGTTTTTACAAGAAATCTCTAGCCAACCCTCTTGCAAAAGATCTTTTCTTAACATCAAGCGTGTTCGTACTAGATAAAAAAGTAAACTCCAACAATTTCTTTGTTCTCAACGCTCCTTAATTTCCAGGAATTAGTCACTTCAACAATCTTCGATGGTTATATGGGTATCCAAAGTACGAACAAGATGGATGTTTGTTGTCCCAACCATTTCTCTTAGTTCCGATCCCGATAAAGAAAGGGAATCATTTATAACAAAGTTTTCGTGTTGTTGATTCCTAGGTGTAGTGCTTCTTCCTCTATGCCGCCTATTGGTACTAGTGTAGTAGGGTTGACCCACAAT